ATGCAACGGTGATTCTTTTCTACTAATCATAAAGATATTGGTACATTATATTTTATTTTTGGTGCTTGAGCTGGCATAGTAGGAACCTCTTTAAGACTAATTATTCGAGCCGAATTGGGACAGCCAGGTACTCTCATTGGTAATGATCAGATTTACAATGTAATTGTTACTGCTCATGCTTTTGTAATAATTTTCTTTATGGTTATGCCTATTATAATTGGAGGATTTGGTAACTGACTTGTTCCTCTAATACTAGGGGCCCCTGACATGGCCTTTCCTCGTATAAATAATATAAGATTTTGATTACTTCCTCCTTCCTTAACTCTTCTTCTAATAAGAGGAATAGTTGAAAGAGGAGTTGGAACAGGATGAACAGTTTACCCTCCTCTCGCCGCTGCTATCGCCCATGCTGGTGCTTCTGTAGATATAGGTATTTTTTCTCTTCATTTAGCAGGAGTTTCTTCAATTTTAGGTGCTGTAAACTTTATGACAACTGTAATTAACATACGATCTTTTGGTATAACTATAGATCAAATGCCTCTCTTCGTATGAGCTGTATTTATTACAGCAATTCTACTTTTATTATCTCTTCCTGTCTTAGCAGGTGCAATCACCATATTATTAACAGATCGAAACTTAAATACTTCTTTTTTTGACCCTGCAGGAGGTGGTGATCCTATTTTATATCAACACTTATTTTGATTCTTTGGCCATCCAGAAGTATATATTCTTATTCTCCCTGCATTTGGTATAATCTCTCATATTGTTACTCAAGAATCAGGTAAAAAAGAATCTTTTGGAACATTAGGAATAATTTATGCTATATTGTCAATTGGGGTCCTAGGATTCGTTGTATGAGCTCATCATATATTTACAGTAGGAATAGATGTAGATACTCGAGCATACTTTACTTCTGCAACTATAATTATTGCCGTTCCTACTGGAATTAAAATTTTTAGATGATTAAGAACTCTTCATGGCACTCAAATCAACTACAGACCCTCATTACTATGAGCCTTAGGTTTTATTTTTCTATTCACTGTAGGTGGAATAACTGGAGTTGTATTGGCTAATTCTTCTATTGATATTATTCTGCATGATACTTATTATGTTGTTGCCCACTTTCACTACGTTTTATCCATAGGAGCTGTATTTGGTATTTTTGGAGGAATTGCTCATTGATTCCCATTATTTACAGGATTATCTCTAAATCCTAAATGATTAAAAATTCATTTTTTTGTTATATTTATTGGAGTAAACACAACTTTCTTTCCTCAACATTTTTTAGGCTTAAATGGTATACCTCGGCGATATTCAGATTACCCTGATGCCTTTACAACATGAAATATTGTTTCCTCCATAGGATCAATAATTTCTTTTACAGCTGCCTTAGGATTTATGATTATTGTCTGAGAAACTCTAACATCAAACCGCCCTGTTTTATTCTCACCTTTTTTACCATCATCAATTGAATGATATCATAACTACCCTCCTGCCGATCATTCTTACATAGAAATTCCCATAATTACTAACTTCTAAAATGGCAGAAAGATGTATAGGATTTAAGCTCCTAGTAGGAAGATTATAATCTTCTTTTAGAATTTTTTTTAATGGCAACATGAGCATATTTAGGCTTTCAAGATAGAGCTTCTCCTTTAATAGAACAATTAATTTTTTTTCATGATCATATTATATTAATTTTAATTTTAATTATTACTTTTGTAGGTTATATATTATCTACTGTCTTATTAAATTCATTTATTAATCGTTATATATTAGAACATCAAACAATTGAAATAATTTGAACTACAATCCCAGCAATCATTCTTGTTTTTATTGCTCTCCCTTCTTTACGACTTTTATACCTTCTAGACGAAGTAAATAACCCTGCTATTACATTAAAAACCATTGGTCACCAGTGATACTGGAGATATGAATATTCAGACTTTCTCCAGTTAGAATTTGACTCTTATATAATTCCATCAACCGATTTAGAATCCTCTGGATTTCGATTGTTAGACGTAGATAACCGAACTATTCTCCCTATAAATACCCAAATTCGAGTTATTATTACAGCTGCTGATGTTATTCACTCTTGAACAGTTCCTGCTCTTGGAGTAAAAGCTGACGCAATTCCTGGACGATTAAATCAAGTGAGACTTTTACTAAACCGCCCTGGTCTATTCTTTGGGCAGTGTTCTGAAATTTGTGGGGCAAATCATAGATTTATACCTATTGTTATCGAAAGAGTATCAACAAATTCATTTTTAAATTGAGTCTCAACTGCCTCAGATTCACCCGATGACTGAAAGTAAGTATAGGTCTTTTAAACCTATTATAGTATAACGCCTACTTCTGGTGAAAGAAATTAGTTAATAAATAATACTAGCTTGTCATGCTTGAGTAATCTCAAAGATATTTCTTAATGCCACAAATAGCCCCTTTATTATGATCCCTGCTGTTTGTTTTTTTTCTTTTTAGGTTTTTATTATTCCTTATTTTAAACTTTTTTATTAAACCATTTGAAACTATCGCCTCTCCTGATGTTTCTTTACCAACAATTCATAAATCTTGAAAATTATAGCTAATCTTTTCTCAATTTTTGAACCATCCTCAAGAGTATTTAATTTACCAGCTAACTGAATCTCAACTTTACTAGGTCTTATATTTATTCCTTATTTATATTGAGCTTCTCCGTCTCGCTGATCTCTATTATGGAGAAATATTATTCAAACACTCCATAAAGAATTTAAAGCTTTACTAACCCCCTCTCATATCGGAACTTCAACTTTGTTTATTAGATTATTCAGACTAATTGTATTTAATAACTTTTTAGGATTATTACCTTATGTATTTACAAGATCTAGTCATATAGTAATAACTTTATCTTTATCCCTACCCTTATGATTTACTCTTATAATATTTGGTTGAATTAATCATACTCAACATATATTTGCCCATTTAGTTCCCCAAGGAACTCCTGGGGTGTTAATACCTTTTATAGTTTTAATTGAAACTATTAGAAATATTATTCGCCCTGGAACCCTTGCTGTTCGACTAGCAGCTAATATAATTGCTGGGCATTTACTTTTAACTCTTTTGGGAAGAACTGGTCCTTCCTTATCGTTGTCAATTTTATCAATTTTGATTTTTTCTCAAATTCTACTATTAATCCTTGAATCTGCTGTAGCAATTATTCAATCTTATGTATTTGCCGTTTTAAGAACTCTTTATACTAGAGAAATCAATTAACTAATGACATCCTCTCATGGACACCATCCTTATCATTTAGTAGATATAAGTCCCTGGCCTCTCACAGGTTCAATTAGAGCAATAATATTGACTACAGGACTAGTTAAATGATTTCACCAATATAATATAAATTTATTAATTCTAAGATTTTTAGCAACTTTATTAACAATAATTCAATGATGACGAGATGTTACACGAGAAGGAACTTATCAAGGGTTACATACCTCGGTAGTAGTTATCGGCCTTCGATGAGGAATAATTTTATTTATTGTTTCAGAAGTTTTATTTTTTTTCTCTTTTTTTTGAGCATTTTTTCACAGGAGACTTGCTCCCTCTGTAGAAATTGGAATAAACTGGCCTCCTTTTGGAATTCAACCTTTTAACCCCTTTCAAATTCCCCTACTAAATACCACTATTCTTCTTTCATCAGGAGCAACCGTAACATGGGCTCACCATGCTATTATAGAATCCAACCATAGTCAAGCAATTCAAAGATTAGGATTAACCATCATTTTGGGGTTTTATTTTACTCTTCTTCAGGCATATGAATATATTGAAGCTTCATTTACCATTGCCGATTCTGTATTTGGATCTACTTTTTTTGTTGCTACTGGTTTCCATGGACTTCATGTTATTATTGGAACTTCTTTTTTATTTGTTTGTTTTTTACGGCTTTTTAATTGTCATTTCTCTTCATTTCATCATGTGGGATTTGAAGCTGCGGCTTGATATTGACACTTTGTAGATGTAGTATGATTATTTTTATACGTATTTATTTACTGATGAGGTGGTTATTTTTTTAATATAATCAGTATATCTGACTTCCAATCAGAAAGTCTAATTTCTTTTAGAAAAAATAATTTTAATTTTATTAACTTTATCTATTATTACTTTTATTATTTCTTCAATTGTAATGATCTTAGCTTCTATTTTATCTAAAAAACTCATCCTAGACCGAGAAAAAAACTCGCCTTACGAGTGTGGATTTGATCCTAAAAGATCAGCACGTTTGCCTTTCTCCCTGCGGTTTTTTTTAATTGCTGTAATTTTTTTAATTTTTGATGTAGAAATTACTTTACTTCTTCCTGTTGCTTCTGTATTTTATATTACAAATATTTTTTCATGATTAATTACAAGATCTTTATTTTTAGGTATTCTTCTTTTAGGACTGTATTATGAATGATATCAAGGGGCCTTAGAGTGATCTTCATAAGATTATAGTCAATATTTATATGACGTATGAGTTGCATTCATAAAGAGTTCTTTGAACTAATTTTAATAAATTAGAAAGCGAATTATTGCAATTAGTTTCGACCTAGTCTTTGGCTCTTCTAGCCTCTAATTAATTGATAGAAGCCAAAATAGCGGCGTATCATTGTTAATGAAAAGATTGAATTTTATTTTCCTATCAAGAGGAATATTTAGAATAAAAAGAAAGCTTCTAACTTTTTTTTAAGCGGTTAAATTCCGTTTATATTCCTTATTTTTATGGTGTAATTTTAACACATTACATTTTCATTGTAAAACTGAAATTAAAATTTCTAAAAATTACTTGTTCTTAATTTTTCACATTTTACTCAGAGTAAAATAAATTTACAATTTAAGTTCCACAAACTTACATTTTTTTTAAATTATCTAAGTCACACACAACATATATGTGATATATATATTTACAAGTTTAATAACTTCCTTTGCAGCTTCAATGCAATATTCTATATAAATTATATAAATTTATATATTTAGATAAATAATAATAATTCTCCTAACAACAAATATCTTTATATAAACCTTAATATTATTTATTTGTAGCCTACTTAATATAATAAACCCTTTAGAAAATAAATAATAAATACCTTGTCCTCCTAAGCACTCATACCAGCCTTTATCTCCTATCTTTTGAATAAAATTTCCCGATAATAAACTTATTTCTCTATTTTTTACCGATCTTAAAAAAGGCATAAATCATATAGAACCTGCTATAGATACAAATTTATAGTTAGATAGTCTTTTTAATCTATAAACAATTCTTATTATATTAATTAAATAACCAATAACTCCTCCTAATAAACTAATCAGTAAAACAATTCTTTTTATAAACGCTCTCAGACAAATTATTGCCGGGTCAGGAAAAATTAATCAAGACAACAAAGTTCCCCCAAAAATAGCACCAAGTCCTAATATTATTATCGAATTAATTATTACTTCATTCTCGTCCCTAACATTATTTGAAGAATTTAAATTAAAATCTCCACTTAATCTGTAATAAATTAGCCGACCAGTATATATGACTGTAAGACCTGTGGATAATACATAAAGAATAAAAGCACTAAAATTAATATTTCTCATAAAAGCTACCTCTAAAATTAAATCTTTAGAATAAAACCCAGCTAAAAAAGGAAATCCACATAAAGCTAAATTAGCAATTGTTATATATGAAAGTCTTAAAGGCATAAAAGAAACTAATCCCCCTATAAAACGAATATCTTGATAATCTCCCACTCTATGAATAATTACTCCTGCACATATAAATAATAATGCTTTAAACAAAGCATGTCTTAAAAGATGAAAAAATGCTAATTCAGGATAACCTAAAGCTAAAATTCTTAATATTACTCCTAATTGACTAAGAGTTGATAAGGCAATAATTTTTTTTAGGTCATATTCAAAATTTGCTCCTAATCCTGCTATAAATATCGTCAAACAAGAAACAATTAACAACATACTTTGCATAGAAGATCCTTCTAAAGCAGGACTAAATCGAATTATTAAATACACCCCTGCTGTTACAAGAGTTGATGAATGAACTAACGCCGACACAGGTGTAGGAGCAGCTATGGCTGCAGGGAGTCAAGCAGAAAATGGAATTTGAGCACTTTTAGTTATAGCTGCTAATACTAATAAAAATTTTAATCATAATCAATCCTCTTCTATATAATACCTATAAATAAAAAAATTTCATCCTCCTAACCCACTTATAAGTCCAATTCTCAATAAAATTGCAACATCCCCTACACGATTTGAAAGAACAGTTAATATACCAGCATTAGCTGATTTTTCATTTTGGTAATAAATAACTAAAGCATATGATACTAACCCTAGACCATCTCACCCTAATAAAATTCTAATTAAATTAGGTCTTAATACTATTATTCTTATAGAAAAAACAAACGCTAAAACAAGATAGATAAATCGATTAAATCTTTTATCAGTTCTTATATATCTTCCCCTATAATAAAGAACTCTTCTAGAAATTAAAAAAACAAATCTTAAAAATAATAAGGAAATTCAATCTAATACCAACGTAAAAACAATAGATAATCTATTTAAATTAATTATTTCTCATTCAATTACATTAATAACACCTCTATTTAACTTTAAAATTGCTGTAACTCCTGAGACTGCTGAAACTAACCCTAAAGTTAACATACTTAATTCTTGTATAGAAATTTTTCAAATCATTCTTTAATGTTTAATAACTTCAGAGGTAGCCTCTTAAATTAAAGAATTAGCTACTAAATACATTTGTATTTAAAATTAACATATTTAATGGAAACCAGTGTAAAAATAAAACTAAATATTCTTGAATCTTACCCGAACAACATGAATATAAACAATTGTAAAATACCCCATGCTGACTTAAACTATATAAATATAATGTATAAGCAGCCCTAAAAAATGACAAAACTGCTACACCTAATATAGTTATTTTTCTCCATCTTACAACTCTAATAATTAATCTGATCTCCCCCAGTAAATTTAGAGTAGGAGGTCTCGCTATATTTCTAACTCTCAATAAAAACCATCATAAGCCCATTCTAGGTATAAAAGACAATAACCCTTTATTAATCAATAATCTCCGTCTGTTAACCCGCTCATACACAATATTGGCTAAACAAAATAAACCTGAAGAGCACAAACCATGACCAACCATAACAATAATTCCTCCTCTTAAGCCCCATCAACTAAATCTTATTAGCCCACATAAAACGAATCTTATATGAGCTACAGAAGAATAAGCAATTAAAGATTTTATATCCACCTGCCGTAAACATATAAAACTGACGAACCTTCCTCCAATTAATCCTAATCTCATTCATAATCAACAAAATTTTACTCTAATTATTTGAAATATAATCAAAATTCGAATTAGCCCGTACCCTCCTAACTTCAATAGTACACCTGCCAAAATCATCGAACCTGCTACAGGAGCTTCAACGTGGGCCTTAGGTAATCATAAATGAAATATATACATAGGAAGCTTTACTAAAAATGCCCAAACTGTAAAAAAATATCAAATCACATTCCTTCTATTTACCACATATATTGATTTTCTTAAATTGATAATTAATCTTCCTCTTCTGTAAGATAAAAGAAGTAAAGAACCTAATAAAGGCAGTGAAAAAGCTAAAGTATAAAAAAGCATATAAACTCCGGCTTGAATTCGTTCTGGTTGATAACCTCAACCTAAAATTAAAATTAATGTAGGAATTAAAGACATCTCAAACCTAATATAAAATATTAAATAATCTAAAGAAGAAAATGTAATTACAAGAGCCAACAATAATAACAAATTAATATTTAAAAATCTAGAATAAAACATATTAAAATTTTTAATTTTTTGACTTGATATAATAATCAAAGATATAATTCATAAACTCAAATAAATCATGATATATCTAATATAATCTATTCCAAGCATATATCCTATTTCCCACATATAAAAATTATGGTAACACCTGGCACCAAATAAAAACCTTAAAAATAATAATCCTAACCGAATTACATTTCAATTTTTATTAAATTTTATCAATAACAACAAAGTAAAAATTAATTTTAACATTCTAATAAATTAAACCTTATAAATCGATCATTACCATGCCTTCGGACCACAGAAACCAACAATGATAAACCTAAAGCCCCCTCACAAGCTGCTAAAGTTAAAAAAAAGAGTGAAAAGTAAATCTCTCTCCCTACCCTAGTAACCTGTATTCTCAATAACCAAAAAATACCAAGTATTATAAATTCTAATCTTAATAAAGAATTTAATAAATGTTTATGATAATTAATAAACCTTCATAACCCACAAAATACTATAAAAAAAGAACTAAAAACTCTTACTATATCAAAATTTGTCATAAGTTTTAATAGTTTAAATAAAAAACTTTGGTCTTGTAAACCAATAATGAAATCTATTTTCTTAAAACTTCAGAGAAAAAATTAACTTCTATCTTTAATTCCCAAAACTAATATTTTATCTTAAACTATTCCCTGAAATGACACTATTAACTATTCCTATTATTTTAGTTCTTTCCTTTTTATTTACCCATTTAACACATCCTTTATCCTTAGGATTAACTTTATTACTTCAAACAGTTATTATTTCTGTTGCTACGGGTATTTATGTTAATTCTTTTTGATTTTCCTATATCTTATTTATAATTTTTTTAGGAGGAATATTAGTTTTATTTATCTATGTCGCATCTTTAGCTTCTAATGAATTTTTTAATTTCTCATTAAAAACTTTTTGTGTAGGGTTTACTATTTTTATTCTAATAACTTTTACAATATTATTATTAGACCCTCTTTTAACCTCTCATTTGTCACTCATTCCTACTTCTACTATTATACCTCAACCTTCTACACCTTATGTTATTAATTGAATTTATAATAATCCTTCAATAATTTTTACTTTATTTATCGTTATTTACTTATTGTTAACATTAATTGTAGTTATTAAAATTATTAATTTAGTCAAAAGTCCTCTACGACTTCTTAACTAATGGTAACTTCACTTCGAAAATCTCACCCTGTTTTAAAAATTATCAATAATGCCTTAGTAGATATACCTCTCCCTAGAAATATTTCTACTTTCTGAAATTTTGGCTCTTTACTTGGACTTTGTTTAATTACCCAGATTGCTACAGGACTCTTTTTATCAATACATTATACAGCTCATATTGACCTTGCTTTTTCTAGAGTTGCTCATATTTGCCGAGATGTTAATTATGGTTGGTTACTTCGGACTATACACGCCAACGGCGCATCCTTCTTCTTTATCTGCCTTTATATTCATGCAGGCCGAGGAATTTATTACGGATCCTATATATTATTCCATGCATGAATAATTGGAGTTATTATGCTCTTTATGGTAATAGCAGCGGCATTTTTAGGATATGTTTTACCTTGAGGACAAATATCTTTCTGAGGGGCTACTGTAATTACTAATTTATTTTCTGCCGTTCCTTACATTGGAATTGACCTTGTTCAATGAATTTGAGGTGGATTTTCTGTGGATAATGCTACGTTAACACGGTTTTTTACATTTCATTTTATTCTTCCTTTTATCGTTGCTGCCGCAACACTTATTCATATTTTATTTTTACACCAATCCGGTGCAAATAATCCGTTAGGAATCTCCAGTCAAACAGATAAAGTACCCTTTCATCCTTATTTTACCTTTAAAGATATTGTAGGGTTTATTGTTATAACTTCAATTTTATTGCTCCTCTCTCTTTTAGCTCCATATATACTTGGAGACCCTGATAATTTTATTCCCGCTAATCCCTTAGTTACGCCTGCTCATATTCAACCAGAATGATATTTTTTATTCGCTTACGCTATCTTACGCTCTATTCCTAATAAATTAGGAGGAGTAATTGCTTTGGTAGCTTCTATTGCAATTTTAATGATTTTACCTTTCACACATGCCTCTCAATTCCGAAGCTTAACCTTTTACCCTTTAAATCAACTTATATTTTGATTTCTTGTTTCTATTTTAATTCTTCTCACATGAATTGGAGCCCGTCCTGTGGAATATCCTTATGTTTTAACTGGCCAAATTCTAACCGTAGTATATTTTTCTTATTTTATTATCAATCCTCTGTTATTACTCTGATGAGATAATATACTAAAATGATTATTTAGTTTATAAAAAAACAAATGTTTTGAAAACATTAAAAAAGAAAAATTCTTAATAATTGTTATTTTATAATTAATATATTAGTTTAGTTATATTTTAAACCAAGAGTAAAGCATACTATTTTTAATCCAATAAAAAAAAATAAATAATTAATTGAAACAGGTAAAAACCTTTTTCATGCTAAATATATTAACTTATCATAACGAAGACGAGGTAACGTACCTCGCACTCAAACAAAACAAAAAGCAATTAAAACTGATTTAAAATAAAATCTTACTCTACAGGGACTACTTCCTAAAAAAATAATTACAAATAATACTCTTATAAATAAAATTCTAGCATACTCTGCTATAAAAATTAAAGCAAACCCTCCTCTCCTATATTCAGTATTAAACCCAGAAACTAATTCAGATTCACCTTCAGTAAAATCAAAAGGTGTTCGGTTTGTTTCTGCCAAACAAGAACTAAACCAAATCAATCTTAAAGGAAAAGATATAACTAAAAACCACATATTAGATTGGTATTTAGTAAATAATTCCAACCTAAACCCTCCTACAAGAATAATAAAAGACAGTAAAATCAAAGCTAACCTTACTTCATATGAAATAGTTTGAGCAACTGCTCGTAATCTACCAAGCAAAGAATACTTACAATTAGAAGATCAACCTGCTACTATAGTACTATAAACCCCTATCCTTAAACAACAAAAAAAAAATAAAACACTTATATTAAATCTAACTAACCCAATCTCATATGGTATAACTACTCAAACAAGTAAACTAATAAATAAACTAAACACAGGAGATAAATAATAAGCTATAAAATTAGAAACTACTGGGATAGTTTGCTCCTTAGTAAATAACTTAATAGCATCTGAAAAAGGTTGTAATATCCCTATATAACCTACTTTATTAGGTCCTTTTCGGATTTGAATATACCCTAAAATCTTACGCTCAAGTAAAGTTACAAAAGCAACTCCAACTAAAACACAAATAATCAAAACACAATAATTTAAAATTTCAACAAATATTATCACAAAATAATTAGCTCTAATTATTTTGCTATTTATAGAATTTCTCTATTTAACTAGATCCTAAATCTAGAACATATTATCTGCCAAAATAGCATTTCAAAATATTTAACTTTTAAAATCACTCAATCCTTTCGTACTAAAATGATTTTTATCATCTCAAGAGATAGAAACCAACCTGGCTCACGCCGGTTTGAACTCAAATCATGTAAAAATTTAAAGGTCGAACAGACCTTCTTATATAACGGCTACACCATATAGATATTTTAATTCAACATCGAGGTCGCAAACTTTTTTTTCGATATGGACTCTCAAAAAAGATAACGCTGTTATCCCTAAAGTAACTTAGTCTTTAAATCATTAAAAAGGATCTTTTAATTTCTTATATTCACTTATTATTGTATAATTTTTAAACAGTTAATATAATTTATATTTTTATCGCCCCAATAAAATAAAACAATTAAATTAAATCTTTATTATTAAAATTAATAAAACTTAACCAATTTATAAAGCTTTATAGGGTCTTATCGTCCCCTTGAAATATTTAAGCCTTTTCACTTAAAAGTTAATTTCAATTTTTATAATAGAGACAGCTTTTCCTTTGTCCAACCATTCATACAAGTTTCCAATTAAAAAACTAATGATTATGCTACCTTTGCACGGTCAAAATACCGCGGCTCTTAAATCTATTAGATCAGTGAGCAGGCCAGACTATTTATATCTCCAAATAGACATGTTTTTGATAAACAGGCAAGGAATACTTTTGCCGAATTCCTTTATTATATCACTATATTCCTTATTTTTAATTTTCATCCTAAAAAAATTTTTTCTTTACATTAATATTATTCTACTGATAAATTCATTTTATCTTAACATATACGGTCCAAATTAATTCTTTTATACAAATTAAAACCAATATAAATAAAATTATATTACTTTTTAGTTAAAACACCTTAATATTATAGCTACTTTCAAGCCTAAAAAAAAGACAATTATTTATTTGCTTATTAAAATTTTATTTTAGAATAAGAAGCTAATCCCTCCTACTCTTAAATTTTAAAATTAAATTTTTAAAATCTAAATTATATTTATTTTTAAAAGAACCAGATACAATAAAACTCGAATAATATTTCATCTTTAATTTTATATTAAAAATTTTTTTGATATAAAAAAATTTTTACAAAATTAACTGTTATTTACTTCGGGATTATTAATATATTTAATTAATTTCAAATTTCCCTAATACACAAGGTACAAATATTAATACTTACTATGTAAATTATTATTTCTTTAAAATTTTCCTTTACAGTACTTATACTCTATTGCTTAATACAAATTTTTCATTAACCATTACTCTTTAAATTTTATATAAAATTGATTTCCTTATAAAATAGACATCCTAATAATAATAAACAATTTTTAAAATTCAAAACAAACCGATTTGCACGATAATTCTTTTCAATGTAAGTGAAACGCTATCCTATATTAGCTATGTTTTGCTTAAACTAGATTCACTTTCCAGTAAACCTACTATGTTACGACTTATCTCATCTATATTAAATGAAAGCGACGGGCGATATGTACATGACCTAGAGCTCATACCTTATAAGCCTATTAAACTTATATTACAATCAAATCCACTTTCATAATCTATATTCATAAATTACTCCATTTAAATAAATTTTATTGTAATCCATTTTAACTCATCTATAAGCTACACCTTGATCTAATTTTATTTACGAATATAAATTATAATAATTTATTCTTTAAAAATTATCTAATAATGACGGTATATAAACTAAATACAAAAATGAGTAAGATTTTTCGTGGTGTATCGATTAAAAAACAGATTCCTCTGACAAGACTAAATCACCGCCAAATTCTTTAAATTTTAAGAACATAACTACAAATAATTAGGCTTTATATTTACTTTTTAGTATAATAGGGTATCTAATCCTAGTTTAACCCTAAAAATCCTTAGCTTCAGTTAAAGTTTAAAAATAATTAATAAAAACACAATTTCACCTTTTATTTTCCTAAATTTACTCTTCAAACTATAAACCTAACTAACACCAATATTTCTTTACTTACTCCTAAAGTCTAACCGCGAATGCTGGCACAATATTTTATCAGATTTTAATTTATTGTTAAATCTTATTATAATAAATTAATTTAATATTTTAAGCTGAGATTTAATGTATAATTGAACTTTATAAACTCCAATTTTTTCAAAAATTAAGTATAAATCTTTTTTCTATTACTCGCAATTACTTCCATGCAAAATCAATAAATACATAAAGAATCAAGAAAGAATCAAACTTTATTATTAATAATTTCTAAAAAAAATATAAATTATTATTAATAACTAATACCATTTAAAATTATAAGCACTATTATAATATAATATATACATATATATATATGTATATATATCTTGAAACTTTAACATTAAATAAATACACAAATCTATTTGATTATCTCTTACTACTACCTTATATATTAAGGTTACTAAATTAAACATATACTTCTCCTGATGTATCTTTCACAAAAATTATAATTAAAGCTATATTTAAAAACAAATAAGTGTATATCGTTAACTAAATTCCTTAAATAACTTAACTTTTAAAAATAAGGAATATAAAAGAAAAAGAATTTCAACACTCTCACAGTGTATAAAACAATGATCTAATCTAACCAGAAATGACTCTATGCTCTTTTATAATTCTTTCTCTTGCGGAGAGAATTATAAAAGAACTGCTAGAGTTCATTTCTTCTGCCTTTAGACTTAAATTCTTATATATAAAGAAATTTAATGATCAACTTTTCTACTATAAAACAATACAATTATTATATATTTACTACAATTAATATACAAGTACTTGTTTTATGTATTGGAAATTAAGCAATTAATATGTATATATGTATATATATATATCTCTCTCTATATATATTTATTTTTTTTTTGTTCATAAAAATAAACTACTTTTAAAATTTAAGAATTTAAGAATATTTTATTAAATAGATAAAATCTTAATTTTATTTTTTTAAATATTATTGATTTTTATTAATTTTGAATTTTTTATTTTTACATTAATATAGTGCCTGAATTTAAAAGGATAGTTTTGATAGAACTAATAATGTATTATTAATACCTGTATTATATATAGTGGATTTACACCACCTCTTAAAAGATCAAAACTTTTTATGCTCATATACACTAATATATATATATACACATATAATTTTAAAAGATAAGCTAAATTTAAGCTAATGGGTTCATACCCCGTAAATGAAAGTCAATTCTCTCTCTTTTAAATGACATTTCCATTCTTTTTTTTTTTTCTAATTAGGGGTACTATCTTATCAATTTCTTCTACCTCTTGATTTGGTGCATGAATTGGATTAGAATTAAATTTAATGTCTTTTATTCCTTTAATTTCAATTAAAATAAATTCTTATTTTTCTGAAGCTGCCTTAAAATATTTTCTTATTCAAGCCTTAGCTTCTACCTTTATTATTATATCTACATGTTTATTACTACCTAAATATAATTTTTCTTCTTTCTTGATTACTATAGCTTTACTATTAAAACTTGGGGCTGCTCCTTTTCATTTTTGATTTCCCCAAGTTATAGAAGGTTTATCTTGATATCAGACCATTATTTTAATAACCATTCAAAAATTAGCGCCTATATTTCTTCTTTCCTATTTTGTAATCTCCTCTTTTCTAACTAAAATTATTTCTCTATCTGCTATTATATCTGCTATTGTAGGAGCCGTAGGAGGATTAAACATAATAAAACTACGAAAAATTATAGCCTTTTCTTCTATTAACCATATATCCTGAATACTTATTGCTATTTCTATGAACCAAGTATTATGATTAACTTATTTTCTATTTTATGCAATAATTTCTTCATCAGTTGTATTCTTCTTTCATAGCCTACAAACATTTACAATTTCAAACTTAATAAGATCTTCTTATAACAATTCTTTTATATTTTTAATAGCTCCAATCAGACTCTTATCTCTAGGAGGGTTACCTCCTTTTACTGGATTCCTCCCTAAATGATTAATAATTCAACATATAATTATAAATAACTTATTTATTACTCTAGCAGTTCTTCTTATCTCTGCACTCACAACTCTTTATTTTTACCTTCGAATTACAATTCCTCTTTTTTTATTAATTTTACCTAACATTTCACTTACTATAAAACCAAACTTATTTTCTTCTACTTCATTAATATCCTTTGCTTTAATTCTCAATCTTTTAGGGCTTGTAGCTCCTTTTTGCATCTTTTAGATTCTTTTATTTTAGGATTTTAAGTTATCTAAACTAAAAGCCTTCAAAGCTTTAAAAAAAAGGTCAGTTCTTTTAAATCCTAAGTTCTAGTGACTATGCACATTTTTAGATTTGCAATCTAACGTTATCTTTTTACTATAGAACCTAACAAGAAAGTTCAAACTTGTTTATAAATTTACAATTTATCGCTTCTACCTCAGCCATCTTGTT